TTTTTTTATGTAATGAGCCTACCCTCTCTTTTCTGTTTATATTCAAAAACATCGAAACTGATATAAGACCAGAATATTAGAAGGACTCTTCCGACCAGACAAAAATCTATAATTGTCAGCAAAGTTCTTTCTTTATTTGTATTTGTTCTTTATTTAATTTTAAATTAAAATTTACAATTTATTTTATTTCTATATTTTTTTTTATTTCCTTTTTTTCTTCAAATCCAAAAATTCCTATTTTTTTTTTTACGTAGGTCGTCGATTCAGCATTGGAAAAAAAAAGAGCAAGATGCCCATTTTTTTAATAAATGGTTCAAATCATTTTATCGATATGAGTGTTCTATATCAGATAAATTACCAACTATTCATTTTTAAACCATTTCGGTACGTTAGTACCGGTAGAAAGAGTACCATGTTTTGCCTGGACTTCAAACAGTTTAGCTTTAACCATGTTAATGGTCTCACATTATTGGTTGATAGAGAATCAAATTTACCAATAAGTCACGAAATGCTATGGTTCTTACATATGATTTCTTAATTTATTCAGAAATAATTCGTTGAGATCGTTCACTTTTTTTCCTATTTATCCTATAAAATGAATAAAATACCATAAATAAAGTGCAGTCGGATGGATCCAACCTATTTTTGAAATACACAACTCGCACACACTCCCTTTCCAAAAAAAATCAATACACCAAGCACTACACTTAGATTTATTGGATTTGTTGCTAAAATATCGGTATTAAACCCGAAACTCCCGGCGGATGGCCAGTGACCCAAGGAAAGGAAAGAATCGGTTACATTTTTCATATGCTCTCCTCTTATAGATAGGACTAACAAAGAACAGAGTTCTTTTTGTATCACTTCGTCGTCCCTTTTTTGATCGATTTCTTTTTTTTATATAAATTTTATTTCCATTTTTTTTTTTTATGGGAGTAGATTAAATCTAGCAATTTAATTTGATAATTTTGAAATTTCTTACTTGAAGTTTCCAATCCAATAAAATACTTATTAGGTTAAGTCTTGGGTCTCATGTCAATTGTGAAATATCTCGTTTGTTGAAACGATTCCTAAAAAAAGTAAAAAAAAGGTTTCCATTGTACTAAACTAAGTACGCGAAGGAAGAAAACGAGCGGATCCAGTAATTACTCATCCTCAAAACAGTCCTTCCTTTCCTGGGGTATTGTCTCAACAAATAAATAATTGTAGGAGTAAAGCGTTGATATAATTAGAAGAAGCAAACAGCAATTCTGAGTTAATAAAATAAGAAAAAAGTATAGCGAGTTAAATTAAAAAAATAAGAAAAAAAGTATAGTATGTAAGGTACTTTTTTACATTTCTAGGATTAAACAAAAGGATTCGCAAACAAAAGCGCTAACGCCACGACCAGTCCATAAATTGTTAAAGCTTCCATAAAAGCTAGACTAAGCAATAAAGTACCTCGTATTTTACCCTCTGCTTCTGGTTGTCTCGCAATACCTTCTACAGCTTGACCTGCAGCAGTACCTTGACCAACTCCAGGTCCAATAGAAGCAAGCCCTACGGCCAATCCAGCAGCAATAACGGAAGCGGCAGAAATCAGTGGATTCATGGTAAGTTCCTCGCACCAAAAAAAAATGGTTAATGATACAATCAACCAATGAATTTTTACTTCATTTTTTTTATCATTTTTTTTTCATTAAGATTTTATCATTAAGATCTATCTGATTAAGATCTATCGGGTCGAAATAACTAAAAACTCCGAATTGAAATGATAATATTACTGAATCGTCAGAACTATTTCGATATCTCATTTTGCGTTTCTACCCATAATGGAGTTTTTGTAAATACATATGTATACGGTTCTAGTTATTGCATTTCTTTGTTTCGAACCATTCTTTCATTCAATTCTTCTTTCCTTTCTTTTTTCTTCTAGATACTATCCTTGAGTTCATCTCTTTTTTGCATTTCATTCAATCCACAATCACAGACGAAACAGAAGGACTTATATTGGAACTATATAAATGCAGTGAACCGCAATCAAATCAATCAATAATATATATATATATATATAGTGTATATAATAATATATATATATATTAGGAATAGTCCTATATAACTAGTAAATATCTAATATCACATATACATTTGTTTCTTCCATAACGTAAACCACCCACATTCTACATTGAATCGGATTCTAGAATCATTCCTCGAAACAGACACAGGGGCTGGACTTATAGAGATTACATACATCTAGTGTGACCCCCCCAACCCATCTTTTTTTTTTACAATTCCGCAATATCGTCTATCTTTTTTCCTACGACTCTAGGTCGTATATTCATACATATTTGTATTTGTATCTATTATGTTCCCCAACCAAGTGGATTATCTTGAATCATGCATGAATTGGGATAAGCTTAAAAAAGACTATTTCGAAAACTAGTCAATGATGACCCTCCATGGATTCACCTATATAAGCCGCGGCTAACGTTGCAAAAATAAGAGCTTGAATACCACTTGTAAATAATCCAAGAAGCATAACAGGTATAGGAACTACTGAAGGGACTAAAGAAACAAGAACAACAACTACTAATTCATCAGCCAATATATTCCCGAAAAGTCGAAAACTAAGAGATAAAGGTTTTGTGAAATCTTCTAGGATGTTAATTGGTAAAAGTATTGGGGTTGGTTGAATGTATTTCCCGAAATAACCCAATCCTTTTTTGCTAAGACCCGCATAAAAATATGCCGCTGACGTGGGTAAAGCTAAAGCAACAGTAGTATTTATATCATTCGTAGGCGCAGCTAACTCCCCATGAGGTAATTGTATGATTTTCCAAGGTAAAAGAGCACCTGACCAGTTAGAAACAAAAATAAATAAGAACATAGTTCCAATAAAGGGAACCCAAGGACCATATTCTTCTCCAATCTGAGTTTTGCTCAAATCTCGAATAAATTCAAGGACATATTCGAAGAAATTCTGACCGTCGGTCGGAATGGTTTGTGGATTCCGAACAGCTATGATGACTGAACCTAATAAGATAGCAATTACGACCCAAGAAGTGATAAGTACTTGGGCATGGATTTGTAAACCTCCTATTTGCCAATAGAAATGTTGGCCTACTTCTACACCCGATATATCGTATAACCCTTTGAGTGTTTTAATGGAACATGGTATAACATTCATATTGTCCTCTGACAGAAATTGAACTTCAAAAAAGGAATTATTTTGATTCAACCATCTATTTATCAACTCACTAACTTGAATCATTAATCGTATATTTTATTTACGATACCAAGAAATTACATAACATCATAACATAATATCAATATCCCCAGTACTTTTTTTATCTCTTTTTAAAAATTTTATCTCTTTTTAAAAATTCAAAAATAGTAACCGATCCAATAAATCTATGGAGTTGCCAAATAATTAACTAATCTTATTATTCTTAATATTATTCTTAATGATAATCAACGATTTCTTATATAGCTAGAACGACCCTCACAAATTGCAGATACTAATTTGTTAAGAATCAATCGGATTGAAGCTATAGCGTCATCGTTTGCTGGAATCGAAATATCTGCGAGATCTGGGTCACAATTTGTATCGATTAAACAAATTGTCGGAATCCCCAAAATGACACATTCTCGAAGAGCCGTATATTCTTCTTGCTGATCAACGATGATCACAATATCAGGCAACCCCGTCATATATTTGATCCCACCGAGATATGTTTGCAAGGTAGATAATTTTCTCTTCAACATTGCTGCATCTCTTTTGGAGAGACAGTTGAGTTTCCCCATCTTTTGTTCTGCTCTTAAGTCCCTGAACTTGTGAAGTCTCGTTTCCGTAGTGGACCAATTCGTTAACATACCACCAAGCCATTTTTTATTAACATAATGACACCGAGCCCTTATTGCAGCTGATGCTACTGAATCCGCTGCTTTATTTTTTGTACCAACGATTAAGAAGTTTTTTCCCCTACTTGCTGCATCAAAAACTAAATCACAGGTTTCTGATAAAAAACGAGCAGTTCTAGTGAGATTTGTAATATGAATACCTTTACGCTTTGCAGAGATGTAAGGGGCCATTCTAGGATTCCATTTCTTAGTACCATGACCAAAATGAACTCCTGCTTCCATCATCTCTTCCAAATTGATGTTCCAATATCTTCTTGTCATTTTTCCCCAGACTTCCTTTTTTTTAACAAAGAGACGAGGTACCCTGAAATAAATAATTGTTCCGATGGAACCTTCTACGGGGGATTGACCGTTGATACACGACCCAAACCATTAATTTCTTTTAATTACTTATTTTATTTATTACCAATTTAATTACTTATTTTATTTTTTACCAAATCAATAATCGGACCAGATAATTGAAAGATAGTTAAAGTGAAAGGAAAGAATCTGCTCTTAGGAATCATTAAATCGCGTAAATGATTGTTCTGATGTCTCATGGAAATTTGTCTCATGGAAATTGTTTTGGACGTAAGAACAAAATAATTCTCTATGGTGTAACAAAATATCTCTTATTTCCAACTCGAATAGATTCTTTTTTTTGATTTCCAAATGAATGTTCTTGTCTTGCCTTGAAGGATGTACTAATTTTTGGAATCCGGTACCAACAGGTATAATCCCCCCCAGAACAACGTTCTCTTTCAGGCCTTTCAACCAATCAATACGACCTCGTAGAGCAGCTTTTGCTAAAACTCGAGCGGTTTCTTGAAAACTTGCTTCGGATATGAAACTTTGAGTATTTAGAGATGCCCTCGTTATTCCCAATAAGATTGCCCGATAACAGATCGCTTCGTCTAAAGCACGCCCTGCTCGTTCCGCTCGCAAAAAGCCGATTAATTCTCCAGGTAAAAAAACATTAGACATTCCATCTTCTGAAACCAACACTTTTGATGTTACTTGACGTACAATAATTTCTATATGTCTATTATGGATCTGTACCCCCTGGGATCGATAAACCTTTTGGATCTTATTAACCAAAGAGATACGACTTTGGGCTATGGTTAGCTCAGCTCCAATCAAGAATCCCCAGGGGATTCCAAGAATTCTTTGTATACGTTCGTTCCAACCTTCAACTCTCCTTTCTAGGTTCATCGATATTGAATCAATCGAACGCACTTCTAAGATTTGTTCCACTTTTGGAAGACCTTGCGTTATGTCACCAGATCTCGATTTTTCATATATAAATGTAACTAATGTATCTCCTTCGTAAAGGATTTCTCCATAATGGCTATGAACAGTTGCTCCTGGAGTGGCCAAATAGGGTTTAGCTGATCTTATAACTAAGGAGTCAACATGAACAATTAAAATTTGACCAGATTTTTTTACGTGTGATTCGTATTTGAATAGACATACATTTTCACAAATAAATTGTCCAAGGCTAATTATTGTAGATGTCTCTTCACAATAATCGTGATGGAGAAAGCACCAATTCAAATGGAATGGATTCAAAATTATGTTACCGCATGGATCGGGATTATAAATCCTCCTATTTTCATCTATTAAACAGTATTTAAGTACTTTGAAAGTCTGTTTAAAATTGTCAAGTAGCAAATATTTCTTTAACAAGATATGATTATGAGTTATTAAATAGTAAGATGAAAAAAAATTCGCTATTTTAGGGACAATAGTCCCTAAGGGACCCAGCAAATCCCTAATTTGGATTATGGGATCTGATTCTTTTGTCACATTGTTATATTTCGAGCCATTGAATGGACCAATTCGAGAACAATTGGATGATGACAAAATTATCAAAGATTGGCATTCCTTATTTCGATTCAACAACGTACCAATACCAATAGTTCCTTGATGTTGGGTAAGTGATTGAATCTTCGCCTTGGAATAAAAAGGATTGATATTGGTGCGATCTAATCCATTATCGGAAATCAATACGGAACTTGCCCTATCATACCTTTTTCCGGTATACGAAATAGTGGACTTGACTAACTCAATTCTTATGAAATCGCGAATCAGATCATTTGTCCTTACCTCAACAAAGGAAGCATGAACCTCTTCTATAGAACCCTTTTTTTCTTGGTCCCAATTCAATACTAAGCAAGTCCGAACTAATTGAATACTTGTGTGATAAATTCCTCGAATTGACTTGCCATTTCCATAAAGGATATAATTGACAACTCTAAGTTGGACATTATCCTTTTCCTGCAAGAGATCCCGAGGGAAAAGTGTTGCTAAATTTATCCCATCAGCTATTTCATATGTGACTACGGACCGAACCGAAACAAAATACTTTTTCTTGGTGGGTGTGATCCGTTGGACATAGATCCAATTTTTCAATTTTTTTGATTTCTTAGAATTTTTTTTTTCCGTCTCTGGTGGTATCAAAATGCCGCTGTGCCTGGATATCTTATCTGTTTCTCCAGGAAAATGAATATCTCCAGAAAAGATTTTCAGTTCAATACTTTTTTTTTTTCTCTCCACTCGGACTAATCCGCCTACCCGGCTTCTTGTATTTAAAGCGAGTTGTGTATCTACTCCAATGATACTATTGTTCCGGACCATTATGAACGAAGATCCGGGTAAGATATGCACTTCTTCGAGAATGAAAAAAAACCGATCTACTTTCTGGTATTTCGGACTAAATTCTTTTGCTCCTCGATACTCAATCAAATCCTCTTTTTTTATGATTGAATCTACCTCTATGGTCCCATATTTAGTAATTCCTGAACTATTTCTTCTGTATCGTGGATCATCAAAATAAGCAAGAATACTATTTCTACGTAAAATACCATTTATGGGTATTTCAATCGAAATACCAAAACAGGGCATTAGTTCTTTATCTCGTTCTTGATCATATTGTAATGGGATAATGAATCTATTTCTTCGTTTTTTCGCCAAGAAATCAGAATTTTCTTGGAGAATAGAAGGATATATGAAATTCCAATGACCATTGGATATGATTCGATCAGGTCTTGAATAGTCAAGAATTTCCCTATCTTTTTTACCAGAAGTATCCAACAATTTATGTCTTACTCGATGATTAGTCATTGAGAGGTCAAAGATATATCTTTCTTCGAAAGAAAAAGAATGAACATTCATTTGATCTTGATCTTTGTGGAGTGAAAAAGACACTATACTGGATCCGCGCGGACCTCCTGCTAATATCCATAAATGACTTGTTTTTGGTAATAGATGAACATTACCATGTATATATTCAGATGCATGGTGGACATCGGTACTCCAGTGCATTTCTCCCTCTGATTCAGAATAAATATGTTTTCGTACCTTCTCTTTAAAACGAAAAGCAGACGTTCCGGCACGAATCTCAGCAATCACTTGTTCTGATTCTACATATTGATCATTTTGAACTAAAATCAAACTTTTTGGTGGAATATTCACATTATGGATAATATCCCGAGTCTCAATAGTTACATACAAGTCTATAGAACATAGAAAAGCAGGATGCCCATGACGGGTACGTGTGGGATAAACCAAATCCTCATTGAATTTTATTTTTCCATTAGATGGAGCTCGTACATGTTCGGC